GCGCTCCTGCCACCTCTTGGCAAAGTAGGCTGATGGGCAAGCCCCCTCCTGCCGCAATGGTGTGGGGCGTCAGAGGCTGTTGCTCCGTGGCCAACTCGAAGGGGCTGAAGTTCGACGCAGAGCTTTTTGGTTGTTAAGTTATAGCAGCACTGAGCAACATCCAACAGCTCCAGTCCTTCTGGTTTGCACTAAAGTGCCTTAAGTAGCCCCCGAAGAGTCCGTTAATTCTCTCCGTCTGAGCTTTCAAAGATATACCTACCATAGGTATCTTACCATCTGATACCGACAGTCGTCTTCTAACATTACCGACCTTTAAATATCGGGGTTTCATCAATTTCACATAACATAAAAAAAGCGCTTTTCATCATCAGAAACAACCCGGTTTCCGAGACCCCTTTTGCATTGCATTACCATAACGAAAAGAAAAAAAAAAGAGAGAGAGAAATTTATCTTGTGATTCGGAATGAACCTTTCTCGGTGGAAGAAAGGAATAGCGATGGATTTCTATGGAGCATCCAGGAACAAGAAGATTCAATCGGACGGCGAATTCTTACGTGGTCCAAGGAAATCAAAGGTCCGCTTCCACGATTTCATCTATATCGAATCTTAATATCAGAATAGCTTATATAGTCATGATTCACCACTGCACTTACTTTTGATTGATTTCTTATTTTTCGGATCTGATTGGAACCGATGACTTACGCCTATTTCTTAGGGCGTTTAAAGAGCGTGACTCTACCGCTTAGTTTAAAGGGTCCATTTGATTCAATTCATGAATTAGCCCACTATGAGTTTACTGCATTTTCATTTATAAATATATAATAATAATATATATTTTTTATTATCATAATTTATATTATATAATAATATAGTATATCATTCGTGTCTCTGTTACAACACGGCGAAACAAAATGGTTCGAATGTGAGAAAAAAGAAAAAGAATTTTGAGGCTGTACACCCTGGGATTGTAGTTCAATCGGTCAGAGCACCGCCCTGTCAAGGCGGAAGCTGCGGGTTCGAGCCCCGTCAGTCCCGACCTAGGATCCGCTGAATCGATCAATTCATTTCTCCGGGCAAAGAGTAGGATATAATTCCCAGCAGGAGGATCCTTCTTTTGTTTCGCATTTCTCATCGGACAAATCAAGTCAAGGAATCAAAATGAGAATAACTAGTACCGATTGATGGGGGAAAGTTACTATTACACAAGAAGACTGATAAGATCTATTAAATATCTATATAATGCTTTTAACGTTCTTTCAGAACCTTAGCGCAAGCACTAAGTAAGCAAGCTCCCTTTACTTGCCGGGTATCCCCCTTTCTATAGGACGAGCGATGGGAACCCATGAGATTGATTGAACAAGCCTTAAAAGCGAAGAAGAATCATCGAACTGGAACGAAACGCAAGTACTAGAACTCTTGAACTAGAGGAAGGCTCGAGGAGCTTAGTGTGAAACGCTAAAGGGTCGACACCTTCGGTGCCTTTACTCTAACAAGTAAGCAAGTAAACTACGCTTTGTCTTATATATAAGTAAGAAGGTCTTCCTGGGTTGGGTGCCCGAGGGGCTTTCTTTGTGAGTCTTTAAGATCGCCGAAGGGCACTGTCAAAGGAAAGGACTGGAAAGCCTTTGTCTCTCTTGCAGCTCCTCTTCCTGGGCTCCCGGCTCTTTATTTTTTCATGTCCCACCACCTGACGAGCCTGAATCACATGCCTGAGAAGGACCCCTAGAACCCGTCTTTTTTTTCTTCATTTGGCCAAGGTGAATGTGTGGCATGAGCCCGCAGCTCACCCTCTCGATTGAGATCTATTCCCCTCTTTGACTGGAAATGCTTCATTGACTGATCCACTGATCTACGACCATTCCGGAATAAAAACCCAGATCTACGACCACATTGAATCTAGTCTTTATGAAGGAAAGTCTTTACTATTTGATCAAAAAGAAGGAAATCTCTAGTTTCACGTAGCACATGTACTCCACTCCCCCCATTACTAGTTCTAATCGCAGGCCTTCCAATGGTAGAATGGGCAAATCTACGAACTCTCGAAAGAGCATGGAACAGAAGACAGGCCTTCCCTCTTTCTTGACATTGAGATTTGCGAGATTGTAGCCCGAAAGCTTCTTTCTTTGATTAGCTGACCTGAATCTTGGACTGCAATCTTTTCTCAATATTGAAATTATTAAGGCTAGGTTGTTTACTGACTGATCTCTGTTCGAAGCCGACCTAAAATTTTACTTTGTTTGTTGAATGCATAGTCCTTTTTATTTTGAAGTCCAGGCTACCGCATTCCGAAGCAATGGAAAGACAGAACTTCAACTTATTGATTGAGCTATACCTCGTGCAAATGGATAATCCCTTTGGTGCGTGGTCCGGGGACACTACTTTTTATTTTGTCGTAGCTTAGAGACTTATAGCCTTTAGTCCATCTGCCCGTCGCTTACTCTATAGAAGTAGGACGTGGGTTCAACTCTAGATATAAAATAAAAAATTGAGTACGTGTGGGTGAAGTCTCTCCTTCTTTTGTTGGATTGAAAGGCTAGCCTACCCTTTATTATTAGTTAAGGAGTCGCTTATCCTCGTTCCGCTGAGGAACTACCCTAAGACAAAGATAAGGCACCGAAGGTGTTCAAAGCGGATTCTTGATTTAGCTTTAGTGGACCCGCGATAGGTCCTTATAGGGGCTCCAGCAGAAAGGCTCCTAGGCGTGGATCAATCTCTACTTCTAGTAAATCTGTAATCGAGGACGGGAAAGTCTAAGACCTTCTCGCACTGGGGCCAATGAAAAGCAGCCTGCCCATTTGAGCTGAAAGTCAAGCAGGGACCCTTTTTAACTAGCACAAAACGGATTCCGAGGGTATTGGTTAGGCCTGCCCGGATAGCATGCCTTCGTACTTCTCAATGGAGTAGAAGGACCGCACCCCAACAAAGACATTTATCAATTCTCCCGGCTTCTGCCTCTATTAGGCAGAAAGATTCCTTCTAGCGCTGGTTGAGCTACTTCCACTCCTCTTCCAATTTGAGTTACCTCCTCCGTTTAGTTTGAAACCGAAAGGCATAGAAGCTATCTAGAGAGCTACCGTATCCATGAGGGGCAAGCCAATGCTTTAGAGCTCTTTAGCTGCCTCTGCACCAATTCTTCTTCCGGTTGGAAAACTATACCTCTTCTTTCGTCTTGCGATTGGATGAACCAGCAAGTGGCCTATTTTTGTTTTTCATGCATTGACCTCGGTCTCGTAAACACATATCTACTGCTTGCTGCCCTTGAAAGTCCCAAAACAGCCTATTTTAGACCCTAATTTAACGTTGCGCCGAGAGTTATCGTTAAATCCAATGGCAAGATCCCGCTGCAGCCCTGGTCTGTCATATGTTGGGATCGCCTGCCCGAAAGGCCTAGATCTGAGTCTCCTCTTCTGTTTTAGAGAGATAAACCCCCTTTACTTTACTAAGTCTAGTGCCTCTGTTCCTTGGGCCCTATCATCAATAGTAAGCTAATCCAGTTATGCATGTGTTCCACAGCTCTCATTTGAATCATTTGCCCGGAAAAGAGCTAGATCTTAAAAGTCTCGCAGGAAAGATAGGTTACGAAGTAAAGGCGGAAACTCCGGTTGCTTTGAGCTCCGGATCAAACCGACGGGCAGAGAGCGAGTTCGACTCGCGAACTCGCTCTCTTGCCACGCCTTTCACTCACTCGCTTGAGTCGGACTTCAATCACTCCTTTTGTTTGGAGGATCATTCGTTCTTCACTCTCTTTATATTACCCGCAGGGAACGCAGCAACCAAGGTGCATATTCTCATATAGAAACAAGCGAAGCGTAGCGATTCGTACTACCGGAAAAGTTTCGCTAACCGGCAGGCAATAGAGTCCGCCGATATGCGGAAGCAAGCGTAGCGAATCACATAGATAAGCCCCTTGCCAACGCGCGGATAGATAGGGCGAGCGAAGCGCGAAGAGGATGGATGTCTGAGCGGTTGAAAGAGTCGGTCTTGAAAACCGAAGTATTGATAGGAATACCGGGGGTTCGAATCCCTCTCCATCCGCGAAGTCATAAGTTATCTCTTGCGCTATCCATAGATAAGAACGAATCGGATCGACTCGACTGAATGAGTAGCTTGTGTTTTGATGTAGACGGAGGTTCTTGTGTTATGATTTAGTTAGGACTTTGTCTCCCTTTCGTTATCTTCCGCTCCTGGTTGGGTAAGGGCCGGGTGGATTACCTTTGGGAGCTAAGTCGAAGATCTCGGTGGTCTTGTGAGTGGTTGATAAACTACGATTGCAGTTTTCTTTAGGAAGTCCCATAGCTGTGAGGCTTAACAGACAAAGAAAAGGGTGGATACTTCCGGGTAGAAGGTGACGACCCTAATGAATCGACTATGAAGGCGGATGTTAGCTACATCAGCCCTCAAATTCCTTCATCGTCTACCCTAGCACATTTAGGTTTTGATCTTCGGCCATCCGACCTTTTTTTTTCTTATATATTTCCTTTTAAAGATGGGATGAAGATTTGATCCGTCCTATCCACATAGAAAGCTTACCATACACCACTTCGAATGGTTATTTCCCCCTTACTTAACATAGGCCGATTCACATCGATCGTTTTTATAGGCAAATATAGGCAAACTCCGCAGTTGGAAGAACTTATTCCCACTTGCTCGGTCTCCCTTCCACTAAGCTCTTCAGCAAGTCTTCCAGTAAACCGACGACTGGAGTCTGGCCGTTTTAATAAGGCGAGATGGATTTGGACCCTCGTGATCGAGCTTATGATTGTAAAGAACGCGGAGCCATAGTCAAACGATCCAAACCAGGTTGAGAGCGTCGAAGCTTTCTTTCTGAACCTGAAGCACTCACTTCTACTCCTGCCCTGCTGTGGAAGCAGTGGCCGGAAGCTTCACTGTGGAGGCAGGCGGTCTGATGGAGCTGATTAGATCCACAACCGAGATGGAGCCATCCCGGGAACCCAGAAGCGAAGCTATCCCTCCACACACAAGAATCCATCTCAGGATTAGAACCTGCAATACAATAACCATGGGGGTCACTGAAGCTGCGGAATCGCCCTCTGAGAAGGAAGAAGAACATTTTCCTTGGCAGGAGATGTTGAAGTTGCGCATGAAGTAGTCTCTATCTCCCGGTCGGAGACAAGGGATGGATGTCGCTAGGCTAGGTCAACTCTATCATTGGTTTCATTATCCCTATAACGATCACTAAATAAAGATATGTGCTACTACTATCCCGATGCAGCGAAGCTAGGTGGTGCTATTATGGCGGGGGAAGGGTCTACTTCTGCTCCGAATTCTTTTGGTGGCGGGTCTTTCTATTACCGATATGGACCTCACTAACGGGTCTCGTTCTGTACCTAGGTATAGATCTATATCACTAAGGTCAGTATATGAATCTGCTGCGTCTTTTATCTCAGGTGTTGGATCACCTACTAATACTAATTCCTGCTGGCTCCAATGCCTCATCATCCTCAGACTTATCCTGGCGTATGCTAGAGTAATCTACATTCACATTTGCAGATTCCATGGCTGCCCTAGTACTTTCCCGTTGGTCAAGTTGCTTTTCTCCTTTTCTTGTAAACTCTATATGCCTCACTGGTCAGAGAATAACCTAAGAATCAGGGTCACTGCGAGGAGTTGGCTTTGGCTAGGTTTTCTCTGAGGATATAGCCCTCGTGTGTTCAATGTTGCCCGTAGGGAGTTTTTTTTGTTCCTGATCTAAGGTACACTCTATTAGCAGTATAACATGCAAATTGCCTCAGCCCAAAAGTGTTGCGCTATTTTTGCATTTACTAGCGGCCATTTCGAGAAATACCCCCTTTTTCCCCGTTTTGTTGAGCGGCAATAGAGAATTCATGCTTGATTCCTTTTTCATTACAGTACTCAGAAAAAGATGCATTCTCACCATGATCAGTTCTGAGTCGAATGATGCAAGCATCGGATGCATCCTTCTCAGTTTGTATTCTATTGCACATTTGCTTTTGAAAGCTTCTGACTTATCGTGCAAGAAGGATACCCACGGGAAATCATCTACCAAGGCCAATATAGACATCTTGCCACCAATGCTTTCTGTTTGCATTGGACCTACCAGATCCATGTGCAACAGCTCCAAGGGGTGACAGATGGTGGAAATTCACTTGATAGGTTTATGAGGACTTCTGGTCTGCTTTCCCGATTTACATCCTTCACATGCGCCTTCTTGCTTGCCTCCCAACTTAGGCAATCCTCTCATGGGAGAGCTTAGCTTAAGAAGATCACTAAAATTCATGTGACCTAAACGCTTGTGCCACAACTCCAAGACAGAATTAATAGCTTTATGACAGACCTTGTCATCAGTGGCTTCTCTTGCATTTGCGCAATAGCAATTGTCCTTTGATCTTAAACCAGTCAGCACTTCCTTTTCATTAGAATCATTGACTCTACATCTTTCTTTGTTAAACCAAACATCTCCTACTTCATCACAAAGCTGACCGGAGATTTGTCTTCAGGTCTTCAACAAGCGGGACATTCTTTAAGCAAGGAATTCCGGGAGTTGAAACAGTGCCTCTCCCTACGGTCTCCCACTTCGCTATGCTCAAATTCAATTAATTTTAGCTTTCCTTCCATCACCAAACGTGACAGCTCCACTCACACATTCATTAGAAAATGTAGTGAACCTGCTTCTGCCGCCTGTCATGTGCCTCGAGCAACCACTATCAAAGTACCAAGTGTCCGACTTGCATGGAGAGAGCGCAGTAAGAGCAACCAAACACCGCCTCAGAAAGTTGTGTTGGAACAGTTGAGAAGGTAAACAAGCACATATGACTTACCCTCCAAACTTGTTTTACTTTAGGAATCTTCGTGCTTGATTTTGAGATGAGGCTTTCTTTCAGAGCCTTCGGTGCCCTTGATTTGCAGAACGCAGTTTCACGTTCTTCTTTCTCAGTAGTGAGGACCCTGACAAGATTTTTCTGTTCATCAAGTTGTCTTTGGAGAAAATTCCATTTTTCCAGTAAGGATGAACGAAGCTTCTCACTTGTCTCAAATTGAGTAGTCTTAATCTCATACCCCGCCGCCTTTGGCGCCTTTAAGAAAGGTTACTTGTTCTCTCAAGTCTGTAATAAGAGAATACAGACTTTCTCATACAAATCATGCAACACTCACGCCTTCGGCCCCTCCAGATTATGTTCTTCACAGTCCGACTCATCTGAGTCTTGATCTTCAATCCTTTCCGAGAAGGCCTCCTCATCGCTTTCAGATGCAGAGTCATCTCCAGAGTTTTCACTCCAAGTGGCATTCATTGCCTCTTTCATTCTTCCGTTTCTTCTGAGTCTTAGCACATTCTGAAGCAATGTGACCGAACCCTTGACACTCATAGCACCTAGCTTGCTCTTTTGGGTTCCTCTTTTCATTCACTCTGGATAACCTAGAGGATTTGTCAGACGATTACTCTCTAAATCGAGAGGCGCCAAAGGCGAAGCAACGGCGGTAGCTCGACCATAGGGAGAGGAGGGAGTTGGTCTTTTGCTTACTTTTTTTTTTACTTCTTAGAATTAAGAACCCTTCTAAACCGCTTGGTGAGAAGAGCAAGCTGCTCTTTAGTAGACAAGCTCTCAGACGTGTATTCATCCTCTTTACTTCGTAACCTTAAGTGCTACGCTCTTGCTGGATTTCCCCCCATCTCGTACGTCGTGATGGAACCAATCAACTCTGCAAGCTTGTACGTGTTCAAATTCTTCTGATGTTCAGAATTCTTCAAATGCATATTGTTCCATTCCGCATCTTTTGTATTCAATTGAATTAGCTTACAATAACTTTCATTTTCTATTTCCATCCTTGAATCAAAATCATGTAATTTCTATAAATCAAATTCTATCTGATGGTCTTTATAATTTATCACCGGTTCAATTCATCGTCGTCACCAAAGATGGTAAAGAGTTGAGTTTGTATTCACCCGATCAAGTATATGATGCTAACACCAAAATCTTAATCAAAGCGATACCTGAAGATGAACTGGTGCTAACAGGTCTAGGTCTTATGCTTCAAATGCATATTATTTTATCGAAGGTTCACATTCCTAATTCTGTAGGGTTGATAAGAAGTTTGGAAGAGTATTATGATATAGTATGTTCGCATGGTAATGTTATGAGGGTTTATAAGTTGAACCTAATGAATTCATTTCTTCATATATCTCGAGATAGACTTTATCATATGCTTTCCACTATAGTTTTAGATAAACAGATTCTACAGTTATTAGAACAATTTATTGATATTCCTATCCCCAAAAATATAACAAAATATAATAAAAATTTCCCAGCAACGAGCTTACTGTGTGAAGTCCTAATTAATTTCTACTTAATCGATTTTGATATGATGTTTCAACGTGTATTTCCTGAATTAAACTATAATAGGTATGTACATGAAATAATCATCTCATTTCCTACTTCTTCTAGTATTAATAGAGCCGCATTCGATTTATTTGAATAGAAACTTCTAGGTATATTTGACCAACTCAATATTATTGCGGGTTATACCTCTATAGGCCCTGGAGACGCTCCTATGACATGTTTTAGTGGCCACCTAATTTGTTTGAACTATGACGGTTCAATTGATGTTAAAGAAAATGATGTTATTCAGTAAGAAAAATATTGCATTAAATAATAGTAGTGATATGAGATTATATAATATAAATAAGAGAGAGATGACAAGTAATCAATATTTAACATTATTTGATAGATATATGGATATGACATTATTTCAAAGATATATTCTTTCTATTTCAAATTGGATCTTCAAACCACCAATGCACACGGGTCGTATACGCTCTTACAACCCTATAGGCTCCCCTGTAATGAGAGAGATGACACAGTATAAAAGAAAAGAGATCGAATCGATCTTTTTGAAAGGGTTTTTCAGTAGATTACCCATACTGACTTCCTGTCCTCCTAGTCTTTATTATGGCTCAGCATATTACCTAGCTTCCATAGTAGTCTCAATAAGTAAGCATCAATTCGTGATGAGGAGGCCACTCCCAATCTTAGATAGAATTGTAAAAGCGTACTCTTACAGAAGAGCAGCTAGTAGATATTTTTCTAGTGAATATAGTTTTCGTGGTCTAATGAATAAAGTACTCATATTTAAGGAAAGAAATAGACTTATAGATATGACAGTCAAAATCTCTGATTTAATGGATTTGTTAGAGAAACGGTACACCCCGATTTCTAGCTTCTTAGATAGGGTTAAGGCAGACATCAACCCTGAGATCTGGAAAACTTGCAGCGGAAGCATGATTTCTGTGGTTCGCCATGGATATTCAATATGGTACACATTAATCCCTGTCCTTATCATGAACATTGGCGTTTTTAAGACACATGGTGATATACTAACGCCCGACATACTTCAATCAATTAAGGATAATCTACTAATGTGGGCTGCGTCTGACTCTATGGGTGTGAATGATGCTTTGAATCAAATAAATGGTAAAATAATGATAGTGGAGAGTACATCCGCTGATGTGACAGAGTCTGATAAAATCATGATGGAAGCGTCCAAAATAGTTGTAAGTAGGTTAGTGATAGCAAGCCTAACCGTTTGTATATTGGCAACAGTCACCTATATAACCGGAGAGGATCTCTTACAAGAATACTCTGATTTGAACTTGCGTCCTTTATTAGATGGTAAAGTCCTACACTTTCTTGCGCATCAGCCCGTATTTGTTAAAGAAATATAAAATGAATAGGTATATCGATTTGTGAATCTACTTTCCGCTGAGGATTTTATGTTGTGTGAGAAGGCCATTTTGTTGCTGCGGCTCAATTTACATGTCTTTAATAGATTTTGATCTTTTCTTCACTATAAATGAATTTACTACCAATATGTGCGTAGCTAACTTTGAGACTTTATTGTGTATTGCTCTTTTTGGTTATAATAAGACTATGGGTATTACTACTACTACTATGCCAACAGTTTTTCTTGAACCTTTAGCAACGACAGTCACATATTTGGATATACAACTGTATTTGATACCAAAAGAGGAAACTTTCGCGTCTATACCACTAATTTATCCGGGTAGAGTTCTTCTTTCGTCTTCTTGTTGTGACTTTCATCACCACGGTACAACCTATTCCCGCTTTCCTCTGATGTTTACTTCACGGGGAAGCAGAGGAAGCTATTCTAGCAGAGGAAGCTATTCTAGTATATCACGTCTTCAGTCTAATTCATGTCATCGACGAAGGGGGAGTGATATAACATTTTATAGTAATATGGCAGTAAATAAGAGAGAGATGACACAGTATAAAATCATAGAGAAACGTTTGTGGTATTCTAAACACTTCAGTCACTCTCCTGGATATCCACCTAGCTTTCTGCGTAGTATCGATAAGTAGGCGGCAACTCGTCATGAGGAGGCCACTACCGGAATAATAGTTGCTAGTCAATATACTACGGTGCAGATAAAAATAGAATATCTCAAGTAATAGAAAGATGTCTGTAAATAAGAGTGATATGATCAAGTAATAGATAGACTTTCACATATACAAGTCTTGTCAATCCCTGTCATTATAACCCCACTTAATCAAATCTTTACATTGATATTGTTGTTATACGGTACAACCTTTAGAATTAGTCTCTTATGCTTTCATTAGAAAGAGAAAGTAAAGGCAAGAAGTGGCTGTTTCCAGTCACCTGTTGTCCACAGATTAGCCAATACATATAAATCCTCTTGAATGGATGCATCAATAACCGTCACCAAGGTGGCTTTATCACTCTGCTTCTCTGGACTGCTATCTTCATTCAGAGTGTCAAGTGTCTTCGAGTCTTCTGGGTGTCTGTATCTTTGTTTTCTGAGCGAGGAAGTTGACATACCTTGAGAATGATGAACTTCTTCTCTGGACGATATGCCATCATTCTATCATCTCCGGCTTCGTATAGCGATCTGGTTGACTATCAGCTGAGAGTCACTGAAGACGCTCTTCTACTTCTAAATCCAGAACCATCTTCAAACCGCATAGCTTCATACTCAATTGTTAGAAACCTGTAAGTGTAGCCCGAGAGACTTTTTCAAGAATAGTATTCTACAGCTTTTCGGCTATCATTGCAAGACCTTAACCATCTTCCGTCTTATTCTGGATACTTTTGACTCAGTGAAAATGTTCACAACTTGAGTCTTATAGCCAAATAGAAACAAGTCTCAATGACCGTCAGCAGATATGTTGTACGTAGAACTTTCTTTCAATCCGGGGCTAATTCAACCGGTTATCTATAGCTGGTTCTATATACCACAGGTTATAGCGGACTGCCCTCTACGCTCGTTCCTTACCTAAAACTTTCTGCGTTTGCTAACAAGAAATGATCTATTTCGACATCTTAATGTACGGAAGAGTCACAGTTCGTGAACCCGCAGCATCAAATCTTCTTTGCAAGTGGAAAATGAGTCAACTAAATGACTATCTGAAAGGAGAGGTACAGGCTAACTCGACCGGAGAGGTACAGGGACTGAAAGGAGAGGGGTTTACCCATACAGGCTACTTACTACTAGTGACGCATTGTTGATTTCGTTAACGGTACAACCGAATGCTTTATAGAAGTTCACTACACTTCGTTTGTAAGACCAATGAAGATGCATAAAAAGAGTTGTAACAGGCCATCGTGGATGAATCCCTATCATACGTGCTTTAAGTGGGCCCGGATATACCGACTGAACGATGCGCAGGAGGGCTCTTTCCGGGAAGGTAAAGACTTGATGGGGTGAAAGGAAGATGTGTGCCGTCTCAACCCCCCGTTCCGTTTTTTACTGGTCTCCTCTTGTCAGCTAACCAACAAGTTCCCCTAAGCTATTTGTTGTGGCATTCCCCATTTCCGAAAGTCACCTAGTCAGAGGGATGAAATAGCTCGACTATAAAAGGAGAGGGTTTAGAGCCGGGAGAGGCAGTGACTGGATGATCCTATATCTATAGAAAAATAAAAGCACCACTCCCGCCCATATGACATTTCTATGGATTGTAGCGTCAGATCTAGTTCCTACTTTAGGCCACAGTTGACTCTTGTGAATTAAGTTCTTCATCAACAAACTATCTGGTGCCACCTCCTCTCATTAGTGCGATACAGACTTCAAAACACGGCGCAAGGGATTGAGAAAAAAGGTACGAATAGCCATATCAATCGGCATATAGATAGAAAGGAGATGACTAGCGCGCCCCTTCACTTCATGCTTGTCTGTGGTGGACCTGTCTCTTCCCCGAATAGCATTCCTACTTTTGGTTGCCCCTTTATAGTGTTTCTACCGTTGGACTATTAAGATACCAGTGAACCAGGCATAGTGTGAAATGTGATAATACAAATAGGGGCGTGCCACATTCTTGGTTTAAGTCTACTAGAACATATTCCATTCTGTTGACGGTGAACACCTGTCGAGCCACTCTTTCTTGCCTTTTCTCATTCAATTAGAGTCTCCCGTATGCAAAGCTTGGACATACAGATCCGGGTCAACTGCGGGGTGATTTGCTCTTTGTTTTAGTGATAGAAAGCGAAAGCGCTAGGCTACCTTCCATTTGAAAAGTGTTTCCTTCACATAAGAGATTCATTCCGCCTCCTCAACTAAAACGACAGAAGGCGCTTCTCCACATACTCCAACATAGGCCAAAGCTCCAGTCATTTCCCAATAAGGCTGCGTCTCCACGATTTCCTTGTGCTAAAACTTCCTGGGCTGGGGTAATCAATCAAACCTTATTATTCTTTTTCATGACTGCATCCACGGCTGAATCCTTAAACCAATTATCCAACGATATGGAGAGGACTAGTTCCTTTCCTTCTCCCTCTAAATAAGTAGTTCAAAGCTTCCTTTATATCTATATCTCCGGTATCTATAGGAATAAGTCCCGGTCGAGAACGAAGCATCGGTGAAATGAATCTATTCTCCAATATCTCATTTGTGTGCCCCTGCCCTCATAGAAAGAGGTCAATCGGTATAGAAAGAGTATGCTATGTAGACATCCCTTGATTGTGCGGTTAGTGACAGTTGGCGTTTTCCCGTGTTTTTTGCTAGGAAGCCCATTTCTGCCTATAACGACCCTCGATTTTGATCAAAAATGCTACCTTCTCTCGGTAGGGGAGACGCAAAAAATCAAATAGAAATGTCGTGTATAGAGTCAAAATGGCTTTGCGGGCAGACACAAAAATTATAAAAGTGAAACTACTTTAGGAGTGAAAATAGTTTAGTAAGCTTTTCCATATATAGGAAACGGAATTTCTCTCATAAAGAGACGAAGGTGTCCCCGCCTTAAAGCTAGCCTTTCTAAGAGATCCATTAAGTCTGACTTGCTTGTCATATCCAAAATAAGGTTATGAAATAAAGCTATAGAGCAACAAAAGAAGAGGTTGCGAAGCAAAGAACTTCAATAGAATTCCATTCTAGCTAAGAAAAGGGAACCTTTAGCAAGAGAAAAAGGAGTGAATTCTCACGGGTCAAGCAGCGCAACAAGAAGAAGGTGCTAAGTAGCGAAAAGGTAAAAGAGGAAGAACCAAATAGTGATAGTCTATCCGCTTAGAAAGCAGGAAGAAGCAACTATCTTATTCATGTCGCCGGTCGAGCTCGATATGGAATATCTCCTCCCCGTTCATGACTTCCTGCGGGATATCTATATCGTAACATGCGCGTATTCATCGATTCTGATGCTGAATGCCTATCCAAGGGTCTCATGGCTCTTTCCTATCTAGGATGCTTTCGTGCCTTCCTTGCGGAACCTCATTTTGCAGGGGTAGTCATTTCAAGCCTTACCAACCTTGTTATGAAGTACCCTATGACTCATTAGCCCTTAGTAACGAACTGCAATACTAAAACCTATGTGATCGGGGTTTTCTTACTCGCGACAGTCTTAATAAGGAAAGGAGCGATTGATCGAGAACCCATGCGCCCATAGAGCCTAGCCATGAGCAGCCCGAAATGGGCTCGCGAAGCCGGTCACCGTATGGCAGTACCTATTAGTCGTTTCTTGGTGGAAACCAAGGAGCTCGCGCACAGGAGAAATCTTGTTAATGCTCTTAGTTCAGGGAAAGGTCAAAAACCGGGGAAAAAGCGCGTTTTCCCGGGAATTTGACTATGAATTGGGCGTCAAACCCGGGATTTTTGCTATGAAATCGACTAAGAAGTGGGATCCTCGGTCAGACGAACGTCGGGCAATCACCCATTCCAGAACCCGAAACTACGGGCGGCCTAGAACATAGGCAGTTTTACCCCACGACAGCGGAAGCAGCCCCAACAGAGCGACCAAGCCCCTGGGCGATGGTGAGAGTGCGGAAGAGCCCCTTGTAACAGTGGCCTCGTTTTGCTTTCTTCCTTCGCTGCCTGGCTGCTTAGCCTTGCTTCTTCCCGGCCTTGATCCTTGATGTCGGTATTCTTCGTAGATAGGTGGTCTTCTTAGTGTAGAGGAATTAGGAAGTCAAAGGTTGCCGAGAGGTAGGGGCGGGCGAGGCGACCGAAGGAAGCCCGAACTCTCTTTTCCCAAGATTAGAAGGAACTCGGCTGAGGCCTCGGGACATGACATTCGTTCGGTTATTGAATGCCGACCCAAACTCCTTATGTGGGCAAAGAGCCTACCACTTATGCAAAGGAAATTTCATATGGATCCATCCTGATAAGTAGATCAGACTGACGGAAGGGGAGAAAGCGCTCCGGTACGACAAGTTTCAAATCTTAATGCAGGCAAGGCATATCTAAGGGACCATCTCCTGCGATCTACGGAATAGAGTAAGGCCTTGGGACTACTAGCTGCTAAGACTAGATGGTTTAGGAGGCCTTCAAGAACTGCAAGTGAGTTAAGGAAAAGTTAATTGGCAGTCCTAAAAGTTGCCCCATCCCACTGCCAATAACAAAACTACCTCATCCATTCTATTCTTATATTTCTTTATCTAACCGGGTAAGGTAGTTTACTCGCTTACTCGTGGGTCTTTACCCAAAACTTGTTAAGGAAGAGAAGAGATTCTCGTGGGCTGCACTCATTCACTAAATCAAACAAAGAGACGATTTGATGTAAGCAGACGATTCTATGCTGTCCGCTTCGACCCGCAATGTATTCAGTTCTTTTGTACCGATGACAGGAGACTCTCTTCTTTTTCCCCCTCTACCCGCTCGCTATAGTAGGCATGACCTCTACAAGGCGTGGCCCTCCATAGGCTCTCTTCTTGGGAGCGAGTCTGCGAGTCAGTCCAACCGGGCAGACTCCTTCCCCGACCTGGTGAGCGCCTTCGCTTTAGCATTCCGACCCTTAGACTGCATCAAGCGGTTCTCCCTTACACCACGACCCCAGATCTCCCGGCGCCTTGACTAAGTCAGCTGCGGACCGGATCTCTATCACGCTTCTTTGGATGCTTCGTCTGTATCTTAACAGAATCCGTTGGTTCGGGAAAAACTGGAAGGTTCAGCTGAGACTTCTACTTCGGCGGATTAAGGTGCTCGGGAAAGAAGCTCTGTTGTTTCGGGAGAAACCAGAGCTATTGGTTCGAGAGAAAGGGATCTGTTGGTTAGGCGTCTGCCTATGCGGAGGGGGTATGAGGATGGGGATTATGATGAAACAGTTGATTCAGCGGACGATCTAGCGGATGAAACAGCGGAGGATCCCTATTCCTTCTTACTTATTTTATTTGCCCCGGCCCCTCACTTAGCTTCAGACTTTGGAAAAGGAACAACTATAACCTATGCCCGTTCCTCTTCTATGGATTCTGGGTAAACAACCCTTTCTCTCACCAGGATCGATCGAGGGGAGATCCAAAGTGCTTTCCCTTTAACAGCTGAGGCAAGACCAGCCCCTTTCTCGAGAATGCTCTTTCCTGAATGAAAGCAGTTGTCAGCTCAACCAAGAATTGATAAGCGAAAGATAGTGCGAGAGAACAGTGATTAGCCGTAAACAAGGGCTATGGAGCGGGGTATGTAAGTCACGATTTTCGGTTGAGAAGGTGGGTTCCTGTCAAGGAATGCGGTACGATTGACCCGGACTCAGATAGGGCGCACATGAGTCTACCTACGAGATTTCATTATATTGAGTTCTTGCTGAGAGATACAAGTAGAAGTTCATAGTCCAGTCTTATCCCCTCACGGGTACAGGACCGAGAATCCATGAATGGAAGCACTGCTCGGAGAAGAAATGACATGAACGAACCATCTCGAGCAGGTTAGACATGATAGTTCCTTGCTTCACCTACACAGGCGTAGGAGTGCATTCAACTATAATAGGATAAGTAGGTGCAAAAGTAGTAGCACGCGCTTCCCTAGTAGCAGGAAAGGAGGATAGAATTAGTGCGCTACCTTCTCCCCCTCGGTCTTCTTGGACTTTGTTTATGCCTGATTCCACCCTCTTAGCTGGGAGAACTGAGAGCCTTTCCCCAAGCAAAGAGGGTGAAATCGGCTTCAAAAAAGAGCATTTTACAGTATTCAAAAAACATCAAATAACGAAAATCTAATCGCGTGCCCTAACTCTAAACAAAAGTAGGAAACATAGGCTTGCATTCAACTTCATACTGAACGAGAACTTCCGGGGCTGCTAGCATCCATGCTCTTCCCTCTCGATTTCGTTCACATGTGAGACATGATTGATCTTGCGTTTGTGTTCAGTCAATGGTACCTACTTTGTGCTATCAGTTTCGTATGCCGCATCGTTAACAAACTGCACGAGAAGGAAACTTGATCAACTGTAGAGATATGCCGCACTTGAAGATCTTTATGGAGAACTTTCTCCCTGGTAGTCCACCTCTATTTGTTTCGTGCGAGCATGGAACACAAGATTAGAGGCGAGGGAGATGGCTGAAATATTCTCACACCAAATGGTTGGCACATGAAACAAAGGAATCTGTAAGTCTTTGAAGAGCATGCGAAGCCACGATAATTCAGCGGCAGTATGAGCTAAGCATCTATACTCAGATTCGGTTGAAGATCTGGCAACTGCAATACGGGGTCATCAATCAATGCCTGCTTTAGGTCCTAAAAAGCTCTTTTATACTCTTCCGATCAGTGCAGTGCGTCCGTACGTCCTTCTTTAGGATATTTTTGAGTTGAGCAGCCCTCTTCGAGTAACTTACGATGAATCTTCGGTAATAGTTTACGAGCCCTAAAAAAGATCTTAGCTCACTCACCTTAGTAGGTGCTTGCCACTCCTCGATGGCTCTGATGCCCATCCAATGCCCGGATCTCCATCTGTCCAACGGAGCATTTATCTTTCGTTACATAGGGGTGATTCTTCCTTAATACCTTAAAAACGGTCCGGAGGTGGCTAACGTGGTAGTTTAACGGATAGCTATAGCCTACGATCAAAGTATATATCTATATATAATATCTCTTTGCCTTTGCATAGTATACGGGTCGGGAGGTAAAACCTTTCTAAAAAAAACCAAAAAGACGACCTCCCTATGTATATACTGAACGCATTTCCAAGCGAAGAGGCCCATGCATATCAAAAACCATAGCACAATGACCCAAATCCGCCTCTGCCCCTCTGGGATGTAAAATATATCTTTCTTTCAGAACCATCTCCATAGTGTATGAGACAAATGTATGTATTTCTATTAGGGTCGTATTCTATACAATGAGGTCCTTCTTGCGGCTTTCTTTGATGATGGGTAGGCTTCTTGTGTTTTGGCCCTTCCTTCTGTGAGCTTCCATCGAGGCAACGAAGTTGACAGGCCCAAGTCTTCATTTGTGGGACTTTCTTTGATGGTTCATGTAAGCTTGGGTCTTTCATTCGGGCCCTCTTGGAACACCCTGTGGGACTTTTCGTATAAGCTTGGGCTTTCTTAACGTGGCTCAGCTGGTTGTGCAAAGTTTGTTTGTTCATACAGGCAGTGTGATTTGGAGATATTTTGTTTGCTCCGCAAGGTAGCGCCAGTTTTTCATTAAAAAGGCATGATAGTCTTCAACTGCAGAAAAGTAGATAACTAGTAAGAATTGTGCCTGCCCGTGAGGCATGGCGAGATTCCTCTACCACTCTATAAATGGGGGCTCGATAAGTGTCTTCATCAAATTCAAATCAAAGAAATTTAGTAATAGGCACGTATGGCTACGGCTATTACAAACAGGCTTTCTACAATTGCTGCCGAAATAGGGCAACTGAAAACGGAAATGGAAGAGCGTCATAGAGCGCTAAACCTCTTTTTGAGAAATGTTAGAGCAAGAAATCGGGCGGAGGCAGAAGAACGCATTGACGCTGCCAGAAATAATATCAGGGAAAGGCAGAGGAGGCTGCAAGTGCTGCAGCAGAGGCAGCAAACGCTCATCGTATGGGCTATCACCCTCGGTGACCGGGAAGACTAGATAGAATAAATTAAAGTGACTTTATCTTCTGTTTGTTAAGGCCTATCCTTTTACTTCTTTATGTTTTTAAAATAATTAATGTAGTTAGCATAATGCTTTGAAAGCTCTAGTAAAGGCATATGTGGTTGTTTATGTAATGTAGTGCTTTATGTAGTAGTAATGAATAAATCTTTTTGATAAATGTTTTTTCTCTACAGGCCTCTTTGAATCCTTTCAATCCATATTTTTTTTATAGTACGTCTGATGATGTAGCTGTTAATGATGGTATTGATGTGAACTGCCTAAAAAAAGCTATATGTGTAGTAGCGGTTAGCAGCGTAACAGTTTGCATATTAGCCACTTTTTCCATTTTCTTAGGATCGGATCTAGATAAGCTCATCGATAACGGTTTCACATTTTACTTGGATTAATGATATTAGTGTTACGAATGCTATGGATCCTATGGATGTTATGTTTGGTTAACCATCCGCTAAAAGTGTCATGGTTTTGTTATTTTATTTCAGAACGCACAGAAGTCCTTTAAAAACTGGTGTAACTGGGTATTCATGGTTCCTATCATACGTGCTTTACGTGTCTTAAATGCGCTTATTTTACAGGTGTCACTGGTACAACCGGTTTCATACTATTGAGCTGATGAAACTGAATAGTAACTAAAGTTATTGTATTAATGAAAAAAGTACCCGGGGAGGGTAATGAAAGTGCTTGGTGTCACCAAGTGAATCTGGTTAGCTCCGAACGGGGCAATCGAGGATACAACCTTTGACGTTTAGTAAGAAGATTCCTTTGAAAGCGAAAGGGTGGCAGCCCACAGGTGAATTAGAAAATGAGGGGGCTAGGACCCACGGGGAAGGGCGGAGCTCAATGCAGTTGTTACGAGTTCCTATGAAGGCTACGAAAGAAAGCCAATTCTGTATGGTAGTCCCGCCCACAAAGCCGCTCTAGATGCTGATTCTTATTCTTCATCTGGGTGGACGGTGCTGAGGAGAAAGGTTGCGAAGCGGCCGAAGCCGTGAGAGCGGTAGCTTTCATTACGTTTTCTATATTCGCGCCATCAAAAGTTCCTTACTTCTAAAATGTAAGTAAGTAAACTACCTCACGCACAAGACATAACAAGATATATGAATCCATAGGAGAGTGCCTGGACAAGAGCGGAAAGCAGCTCACGAATACTACTCAAAGAGTTTTTTGTCCTAGCGGGGAAGGCGCAGCCCGTCTGAAACGTAGCTATCGGTCAAGGCTCCAACTGCTGAGTGTCAACTAAGGTTGGCGATTCATCGAAATAGGCGTTTTTCACCGAAACTCTCGCATGCTATGCTGGCTTAAGCCCCAGGCAGAGCTCTATTCGGATTCCGGTGCCTAGCAGTACCAAGAGAAGTGTATTAAATATTAAAAGGCATAAGCTCCGCTAAGCGATTCACTTTGACTTTGTTCGGATAGCTCAATATTAGTATTCGTATTCGTGAGGGTCTGAAAGACCTATGATATAGTGGCTCGAGCCCACTTTCAAATGCTTGCCCCTATCCTATCTTTGTATGCATTTCCATTTCGATGAAATTAGCAGGCGGATGCTACTATTTCAGATCAATCCATTAGAGCTCCGCGGGAAACCTACTTCTTCAGAACGTACCTCGCATTTCTATGATATTTTCTAGTCTGATCGCGACCGCCTCACTTGAGTGAACTGCTAGAGATGCCAAGTCAAAGATTGTCGTGTCTTGACAAACCCTATTCTTTTGGTAGAAGCCAGTAAAATACCTTTGTACACACAAGAATGACTGGATTGAGTCCCGAGAGACAGAAAGATGTATTTGATGGCCGCCCCTCGACTTACCGAGAGTTGATCCGGGGAAGTTCTCACCTTCCTTTGCCGTCTCTCCTTATTTCCGTCTCAGAGGTGGGAATTGGACATTCATTCCTTTCCGGATTGAAAAGTTGTTTGATCCCAAAGTAAAAAAAGGTATTATTATTATTAGTGCTTGTGCTAAGGGGAAGATCCTCTCTTTTCGGAGGCTCGCCGATGCTACTCTTAACTCATTTTTAAACAAATGAAGAGCATTTCTTTTGTTTTTCATGTCGCCCAAACAAAACGCACGAAAGCGTAGTATGATTAAAGCCAACAAATCCGGGGAAATGTAGTCAAAGACGAAGTCTGGTATCTACTAAATCAGACTTGCACTAGATTCGAAAACAACCGGGTAGAAGTAGACCAGAGGGACTCTAATTCAGCGGAATCGAGGAGCTTAGTGTGAAACGCTAAGGAAGGAAAGCTATATCTAAAAGCAAGAAGAATCCGCCGGCACGACTTGAAAGGAAAAGAGGCTGTACGCGAAACGGTGCTCAGACGAAAGTGCTCTTTCTCGGCCATTGTAGATGCTTTTTACCGCTGTTACAGGGGCCTCGTGGGTGTTTTACACAACAAGTGGCTTAAATGCGCTTATTTTGCATAAATCGGTTCTGATAGTAGAGCTCCTTCCTTCGTTCCTCCGGTGCCTTTTCTCTCATGGTACCAAGGCACCTATTCTACTGAAGATATTCAAGTCACTTTTGTCTCAATGCCCAGAGCCCAAAGCTCCTCCTCCCGGGAAGATGGCAGACCATTTACCACCGTGACCTTTTTATCGAAGTTTCCTTACCCAATTCAAGGGCAGGTCGAGCTCCCGATTCACTACTCCCAGTTGGCTCCTGTGCGAGGAATTTCCCTGGCTAGTCCCCGAGCCCGTTCGTCGTTGGGGATTTCTCCCCCTCCGATTCCGTCCTTGCTCCTATTCTACGCCCCGAAGTAAATTCTTCTCTCTTTCCTAACGGAAACCCTTCTCACAAGAGAGGAACAACTATCGGACTATTACTCAACAGAAAATACGAGCTTTGGTTTCGGCTCATTGGGATAGACGTCATAGGGTACAAACCCGGTTCGCTAGGATTTTCCTTTTATTAAGGTATTTCCGAGGCGCCAAAGGCGAGCTCGACCCAAGGTATTAGGCATATTGGGCATTGACTATTATTCGGATAGTTCAACTCCATCTTCTATTTGCGGCTATCTTTCATCGTATCTTACTGGTCTTGGGGTCTTCTCCTTCTCTTTTTATGCTGAGCCTGACGAATCAGAAGCCTAGGTTTGATCGATTCCATCTCTAGCAAAAGAAACCGCGCTCAGTCCTTCTAAAAGAATTACCTCACTCCCTTCCCTTCAACACCTTCAAGTAAGGCAATCGAGGATTGGGTCGGTCACTCCCTCTAGAGAAAATGAATGAACGAAAAAATAGAGATGGGAACAAAGTCTACTTTCCCTGAACTAATAGCGCAGTAACACGGTTTCCCCTGTGCTCGAGCTACTTCTTTAGAAGTTTCCGTTGCCTTAGTCCTCTCCTTTCAGTCGAGTAAGTAAACTACCTTGGTTTCAACCAAGAAAGGAGAAATAGGTACTACCATACGGTGACCAGCTTGTGGAAAGCTCTGTGGGCGCATAGATTCCATATTAATAGGTCCTTGGTGTCACCAATTATTCAGATAGGAACGTAGTGTCGACTCAAAGGTCCGGAGTTACTTCTTCACTCTATGATAATAACGGATCACGGATTAAGTCAATCTCATACGTAATTACTTTACTGATCATCTCATACGCACCATGTTTTATTTACATCCCTTCTCGATTACTTCAGCTCCCGGAGACTATTATCTAAGCGTTCATATTCGCACATTGGGTGACTGGACATCTCAGCTCAAATCAATTTTATCTCAGGTAATTAAATGAATTAAATTTGCATAATCGTATCGATCAGTTTCTTGAGCATATGAGTCTCAATTAGCTTTGGCTTATGATGAACACTGTAGGTTTGTCAACCTCCTCCTATAGAACACAGTGGCCTTTTAAGAGCTGATATTGAACAACCCAATATCGAATCCAGGTAAAATTATTTTGCAGCACTTACTAGAATTATTTTGCGAAATTGCAACCATATTATCGGCTAACAATCATCTACAAACAAAACCCTAACTGTCGTTCTTGAAACTAATTTAAGCATATATGAGCAGGATGCCAAGGCTTCTTATTGATGGTCCATATGGTGCACCAGCACAAGACTACAAAAACTACGAAGTTCTTCTACTTGTAGGACTTGGAATTGGAGCAACTCCATTAATAAGCATACTCAAAGATGGGCTTAACAACATTAAGCGACAGAAAGAGCTAGAAGCTCAAGTGTTGGTGGAAAATGGTGTTAGAAGAAAGTCTACTTTTGCAACAAAACGAGCTTCTTTCTACTGGATCACAAGAGAGCAAGGCTCTTTCGAGTGGTTTAGGGGTGTGATGAATGAGTTCGCCGAAAATGACCTAGACGGCGTGATCGAGCTTCACAACTACTGCACCAGTGTTTATGAAGAGGGAGATGCTAGATCAGCTTTGATTACTATGCTTCAGTCTATAAACCATGCCAAAAATGGTGGGGATGTCGTTTCTGGAACGAGGGTGAAGACAGATTTTGCTAGACCGATAGGAACTAATTACATACTTGGAACGAGAGGTTAGGAGGAACGCTGTAGCTCCACGGAGGGACGCTTTAGACTCTACCGATAGTCGCAGGGAACGAGCTACATACTTTCAGTGAGAAGGAGATAGGTACGTAGCCTTGCGCACTAGGAGTTTGAAGATGCCCGAAGTACAGCGCAACTTAGACCTTAATGGACGAGAGGCTCTTTCTCGAATCCTCTGCTCTTAGAGACTCGTACAAAGAAGAAGTTCCATGCCATGGCACTTTCCTTCCCTTACTCTGACTAATACTAATGTGCAATCATTCCCTCCCTCACATGCATTTGCAACAGATTCTAACTAAGACCGGTAATATCCGGCCATTCTCGGCATCTTCACTAGTTGCCCCTCTTCTCAAAGGGCTTTGAGAAGAAGATGAATGTCAATGTGACATTTTTTTTTTGGGGGGGGGATACTATTGGCTTAATCTTCTTTTCCTTCGGCGAGGTAGTTCTAATCGTTTTAGGAAAGTCGGCATTCTTAGTGGAAAGTACTTATACCATGAACGGACTCTTTGCCTTGGGTCAATCAGTTCCTTGGCTTACTAATGACCACTTCTTGAACAACCTATTCCTATTCATGCGACAAGAGCACATTCTAGGCCATCTTCCTTATACTATTGATTAAACCAAGCGATTCGTGTTCAATTGCACAAGCGGAAGATTATACTGGCATCTTTCTTAGCCCTGTCTCCCTCCCTGAATACCCGCTTCCTCTCTAAAAATAACGGAATTTAAGCTACCTTAATGCGCCTCGTGAGGCAATCATCCATTCACAATTGGCTGTTCTGTTGCCGGTTCAACCTATAGCGAGTCTTAGTTTAGATGCTGTCTTGTTAACTCCTCCGGCTGTTGCCTCCTGCTGATTGAGTTTACGTTCCCTTCCTCTTTTCCCCGCTCTCAAGTGAATAATGAACCATATGGGATTCTGGCGCATTAAGGAGCATTTTCGAAGTGATCGAGGGGGCTCCACTTTGTCCTTCTAACCGAGCGGGAGGGATAAAAATAAGGGCTAGGGGTCTCGTCACGATGATGAGATTAATTTTCAAGCAAGAGTCATTCCTTTTCGAGAAACAAAAAGTAGGCCAAAACGTGTTTCGTAATAGAGAGTGATACTAAGAAGAGTTTCATTCCTTTCGAGAAAATGCCCATCACGCCTCTGCTCTGACAGTCCCTTCATGCACTGATTCCCGCGAAGCACTCGGTGGTGGAGAGTAGCAAGTGGTGCCACTCACAGTGGTTGCATCAGAGTGAGTGGTGGAACCTCTGGGTGAATAGTCCCTGCGACAAGGCCTCACTCATCAGGTAAGGGCAGAAGAGGAGATCGATGAATAAGATCTACTTCTAATGAGCCTGTGTCAGTGGTTGGACAATTGACACCAGTAGTTGGGACAGTGGAAGTGGAAGTGCAATCCCAATCAGAATCTGTCGAATCCACTGAAGAAGCCACGGCTCGGTGTGCTCGTATGGATTACCTTTCTTCTGCGCATCGCTTTCAGGCCAATCCGTCTATAAATAACAGTTATGATTATGAAACAGCCTTATTCTACTCTATAGTTTCGAAGTGGAATCATTGGTTCTCGGGAAAGAACCCTGCTTTTCAAAAGGGATAATCATTTATTCCCAAAATCCACATGGATTTCTCCAATGAATCCATCTTACACATATACTTTGTGTACTAGATCACATTTCAATCCCCCCCATGATGCTATGTTGACGTTTTTTAGGGGTTCTCGTAATCTACGCAAATGCCTTACCGCAACCCACTTCCTCGGGGCTCGTTCCTTGATGACATGCACCAAGAACCTCTCGGGTGAGAAAAGTCACTGGTGCTTTCCCATTTACAAGAATCATCCTAAGAAGGAAGTAGAACTCGAATACGGGGTTCTCCTAAGAGGTTGGTACAGAGGCGGCATAGTAAGAGACTCTTTCAAAGAGGTGAATAAGCATTTAGAGATTCGGTTTAGTGAGAATAGCTCTACTAGTCTGAGAGCTTAAGCTATGAGTTGAAAAGTTAAGTATGGGCGGGGTTAGTTAAAGCTTTAGTGCCTCCTTTTAAAGGAGGGGATGAAACAAACGATGATCCAGCAAAAGCAAATAAGTAGGGGTTCGAAATCGAGTTCCAAAGCGAGGTGGGGAAATGAATGAATTCCCCCAAAATCCGGTCTCATGTCAACCTCTGACTGACCTGAGGTCTAAAAGCGTCAAAAA